AAATACGCTTTTCTATATTTATCCATGGATCCTTTACTAATACTCATTAAATTGGAAGTATTGATCCAATTCAAAAAAAAATTATGTTTCGCAATTAAATAATCCAATTTTCCATTTTTAATTGACCCTTGGATACAAATCACGAGAATGTATATTTTTCCTCGAATCCTTCGTTGAGAGGTAAAGGATTAAATCCTTTTAAGAAATAAAGTTTTTCTTCGGAATATGAATCAAATCAAACCGAGGGATCCCTTAACTATAAAAGGGATTAATAAAACGAATCACACTTTTACCACTAAACTATACCCGCTACAATGCGATTATTGTATATAAATGAAACTTTTGTCGAACAAAAAAAGGTAATCGGACGTAATCAAGATAGGATCCAAAACAAAATAATGATGAAAATTATAGCATTGACGTGTTTGTTTTGGTTTTGTCAGTAAACCTAATCAGATTAGTAAAAGAGCACTCCTAATTCAAAATTTAAATAAAGAAAGAACAAGTTCTTTCTTTTGCTGGAGGATTTTTGACAGAACAGATAGGGCTCGATAAAACTATTTATGTTATGACATAAGAATGCATTGCACAACAATCCACAGTTCCTTATTTTTTTTTTCTTTTTTTTCCAGTAAAGGAAAAAAAATAAGAAAAGAAAGAATAATAATAATAAAAAATGACACTTTGATTCTATAGAATGAAATTCCATATCAGAGGAATGGAAAGATCCCTTCTTCTGATTGTTGTTTCAATAATCAATAATAAGCATTTTTGTTTTCAAACAAATCATTTTATCTATATCTATGATTTCGAATGGAACAAAAAATGGCCCGGCTAGGTACTGACCAGGCCAGGCCGTGAAAAGAAAAAAAGCTCTTTCGGAAGAAGAGGTATTCTTGCTTTTTTCTTTTTTTTTTTTATTCGAAATATCTCTTTAGAACCTTTTCTTTATCTAAATGGGATTGCTTATAAAAGTAGTATATATTAAAGTTGTATATATTAATAGAGTAAAAAAAAATAAAGAGAGATAAAGAAAAGAAAGGCTTTTTTTCAAGCCTTACTTTTTGTGTAATGTAAGATAGTAATTATCCTTTTTCAATTGGGAGAGATGGCTGAGTGGACTAAAGCGTCGGATTGCTAATCCGTTGTACGAGTTTTTCGTACCGAGGGTTCGAATCCCTCTCTTTCCGTTTCCGTTGATGACTTGTTATTTTATTTATTTTTTTTTTCAAAACCTTTCCTTTGTTTTTGTTTTTTTTTTATTTCATATAATAAATAAGGATGTACAATAGATAAAATCCTAAGTAAAATAGATAAAATCCTAAGTAAGAACATTGAAAAATTAAGCAAGTAAAAAGAAAGGCCTTTTTATTCTTCACGTCCAGGATTACGTCCTGGATCATTAGATAGGAATCCAAAGATGAAGAGAGAAACAAAAAATATCACTACTGTATAAACAAAGAGTTTGAGAGTAAGCATTACACAATCTCCAAGATCTTTTTTTTTCAAAAAAAAAAGAGAATAGATTCTCCATTTTTATACCCCATATCCTATTTTGACACCAATAAACAAAATGGTTTCTCGAAATCAAAAATCAAAAAGAATTTTCAGAAATTCATTTGGAATAAGAGTCGAGTCTTTCATAAAAAAAAAATCTTTCCTATTTTGAAATGACTCTAAAAGGGTTTTTCAATAAATGAAAAAGAATCCGAATGAGGAAAGAGGGGAGTCAGATTTTTTGCAGCTATCTAAGAATTGTTTGAATCGAGGGTTCATGTTCATGCTGTAAGACTTATCCGATCTTATCCATTGTTCCAATTTTTTTTTGTTTCGAATAAATCATGTCTAGGACAGTATTAAAGATCTCATCGAAAACTTACAGCAGCTTGCCAAACAAAGGCTAAGAGAAAAAAGAGAAGGGGTATTACTGGCATAAAATCTACGATTGGATTCAAAAAAGCGTAGGCCTCAGGCAATTTGGCTAAGAAAAAACTACTTGAATAAAGGGTGGAATGAAGACAGATACAGATCAAACTAAAGATATTAAGCATAACAAACATTTTTTTTTTTTTCTTGGACTTGGAGATAATTGTATTTTGATTGAGTTATTGTTATTGATAATTGATATCCCTTAAAAATGAAAAAAAAAAGGTAAGGGATACCAAAAAATCCTTCTTTGAACTCACCCAATCAAAAATCCTTCAATTCTCAAAAAAGAATAGAAGAAATCATACTTTTATACAATATCTTAATTGAATTATATGTAATGATCAATAAATTCAGCTTCATTGTATATCTACACGTGTCAAAACCCTAGGAACAATAGAGTCCATAGATATTTATTTTAGATTGGAATTGACGAACAACCAAAAACAATACTACTCTTTAGTAGTATTGAATAGAAATTGAAATGGGGCGTGGCCAAGTGGTAAGGCAACGGGTTTTGGTCCCGCTATTCGGAGGTTCGAATCCTTCCGTCCCAGGGAATACCTATTCTATATATAGATAGAAACATAGATAGAAATATCTATTATCACAATAAAGAAAGGTTTTCTTTTTGAACTACCTTCTGTTTTTTGAACTACCTTCTCTACTCTTTAAGAGTTAAATATTGGATATTATGTGATTCTTGTTTCTGATTTTTAATGATTCTATTCTTCTTTAAATCCTATTTTTTCACAAATTAAATTCAACTAAGATACATATAGATGAAACTGAATCGAGTTGTGATCTAGGAATCTAGATTCGAAGAATTGGAAATAAAGAAAAAAAAAAAGGGGGTTGCAAAAGAGGTTGAATGCGCTTTTCATCGTATGTCCATCCCCTTATACTTTGAATATTGAATATTCATATTGAAGTTTAAGTTAGTTACTTCGAAAAGCCTTACGTCCCATATAATAAGAATTAATTAACAATGTAAGATAGCAATTTAACTAGCTGTGCTTGTACAAATTGGAAAATTGGATTAAGAAATAATCAAGTTACATACATATAACGTATCTATTTTCTTTGAACCTCATTTTTAGGTATTTCATTTCGTATTTGATTTGGTTCGCATATATAATTGTAAATATATGTAATAATATATACAGGGGGGGTAATTCATACATCCTATATTCTATTCCCCTTGCTTTAAATAAAAATTATTGAACGAACCCCCACCAGTCAAAGAAACTACGCGTAAAATGAGGAAATGCTTAATGTATTATTGTCGTTCTATTTCAGTGATAACGTTTTTTGGTTTTTTGAAAAAGATTTTGGATCCGTTAATTTGAAATATTCTATATTGAATATTCATAATTCATTCCAATGACAATTGTTCAGTCTATCTGATAGAGGGAATTCTTTTTTTTATGATTTTATTTTTCAGTATGAAATGAAAGAAAAAGAGCCTAAATCTTCCTTTACATCAACTTTTTTTTATTCACTCCACGAAAAAAAGAAATTTATTTCTTTTTCTATCTATCTATATTTTTTTAATCACTGAGGTTTAATTCAAAGATGAATTATTTATGATGATAAATGCAATCTTTAGGAAAACTTTATTCAAATAGTGATATCCAGGTAGGTTTTTTTTCAATTCAATAACTATTTGAATTGAATGATTTCTTATGAGTATTTGATATTCGAAGAAGTCTAAGATTGTTGAATATATCCTCTCAAGTTACTTGAAGATGCAATGTAGATTCAATACAAAGAACTTTTTTCTTCCTAATATTTAGAAATTAATAAATAAAATAAAAATATTGCATTCATCCAATAAAAAGAAAATCGAGGATTAAATAGAATTCTTTCTAAGACTTCTTTAGAAACCAATGGAACGACCGAACAAATGACTATTCATGATTCCCTAATTGAATCAATTACATATCAGTTCCAAACTAGAGGAATGTTATGGTAAAACTTCGTTTGAAACGATGTGGTAGAAAGCAACGTGCGACTTGAAGGACATGATCAGTTGTGGATTCTTACACCCACCCTTTTTATTATATAGGAATGAAGGTGCTCTTGGCTCGACATCCTTTGTTCTGTTCCACTCGAAACCTCATTTTTTCTTGGGTTGTAGTGTAAACAGTATGTGATGTAGCTCGAGTAGAAAGTATTGATTCATTTCTCAGGGCAAGGATCTAGGGTTAGTGCCAATTAATAAGTTGGAACAACTTCGTAAGTGTAGTCTATTTTCGATTTCTAAATCGAAAGGATCCAATTCGAGCAAGTTTCAAATCCAAAAAAGGAAAATTTGTTGGAATTAGTGAAACTCTTTTGATCAAAAGTGTATCTTGCGGGAATCAACCGTTTATGATTCTTTGATAGAAATAAATCAGAAAAAGGGCCGTGTTGCTGCCATTTTGAAACGATTAAAAATCACCGAAGTAATGTCTAAACCCAATGATTCAAGGCAAAGATAAAATATTTTGGAACAAGGAAATATCTTTTTTTTAATTGTCTCGACAACTAGATCAAGAACAAGGAGTCCAAATATATTCTAAACGAGACAAAGAAAAAGGGGTTAGAGACCACTCAAAAAATCAAATACATAAGGGTTTTCTTTTGAGCTATTTCATATTTCCGAGTTACTCAACTTGAGTTTTGAGAATACAAATTATTTTTTTTTTTTGATAAAGAAAAAGAAGAATAAAAAAGTATTAAATAATCTTAGTCTAATTGATTTGATTTAATGCTTTTATAGATCTATTTGACATTCGAATTGTATACATAGACATATCTTCTAATTTCTCGAGCCGTACGAAGAGAAAGCTTCGTATACGTTTCTAGGGGGGGTTCTAGTTTATCTACGTCTATCCCAATGAGCCGTTTATCGAATCGTTGCAATTGATGTCCGATCCCGAAGAGAAGGAAGAGATCTTCGGAAAGTGGGTTTTTATGATCCGATAAATAATCAAACGTATTTAAATATTCCTGCTATTCTATTTTTTCTTGAAAAAGGTGCTCAACCTACAGGAACTGTTTATGATATTTTAAAGAAAGCGGGGGTTTCT